ATAAAAATAGATGAAACGGAAGAGATCCGAGTGAATGGAAAGGAAAATGAATTCCACTTTAAAGACACATGCTATAAAGAAGAAAGCCCAGTTTACGTTTACGAAGATGATTATATTGATAGGTATAAAGAAAAAGAAGAGAAAAATGAAAAGACTTTTTTCTGGCTTGAAATTTCACAAAATCTTGTAACTTTTCTTTTCGATTATAAGCGGTGGAATCGTCCATTGCGATATATAAAAAATCATAAATTTGAAAATAGTGTGCAAAATGAAATGTCACAAGATTTTTTTTATACATGTTTAAGTGATGGAAAACCAAAAATATCTTTTACATATCCACCTAGTTTATCGATTTTTTCGGAAATGATAGAACGGAAAATTTCTTTGTACACGACACAAAAATTTTCCCACGAAGACCTATATAATTATTGGGTTTCTACCAATGAGCAAAAAAAGTACAACTTGAGTAATGAATTAATAAGTCGAATAAAAACTCTAGAAAAAGGAAAAATATCCCCTACTCTAGATATACTCGAAAAAAGGAACAGATTATGCAATGATGAGAATGAGCAAGAATACTTGCCAAAAGCATATGATCCTTTCTGGAGCGGACCATATCGTGGAACAATCAAAAATATAAATTCATATACAATCATGAATAATTTAATTACTTCTTCAGATTCTACTTCTACAGAAGATTCAAAATTAGTTTGGATAGCTAAAATTCACAAGCTCTTTTCTATTTCTAAAAATTTCCCAGAATTTGAACATGAAAAGAATACACTGAATGAGAAATCATTATTGAATTCTATTGATCAAACAACAACTGAAGAAGAATCCATTGAAGAAGAAATCATTAAAACGGTTCCTCGATGGTCATATAAATTGATTGATGAGATAGAATTAGATTTTAAGGGACGTAAAAAAAAAAAAAAAAAAGCAATCGAAAGCCAAAGCGAAATCGAAGAACAGCTGGAGGAGGAAGAGAAAGAAAAAGAAGAAGAAGAAGATGCTGAAATTCGTTCGCGAAAGTACAAGAAAGTTATAACTTATACCCGTGGTACTAAAAAAAAGAATACTAGGAATCAAAATAATCAGAATAATGATAATAACACAAATACAAATATTGTTATCCAAAATAATCAGAATAATGATAATAACACAAATATTGTTATCACTGATAAGACTACGGATAATACAGGTCGTAATACAAACAGTAATACTAATATTAATAACTATATGGATATTACTGATAAGTCCGAAGATAAGTCCAATATATTATTCACTGATCAAACCGCTATTAGTGAAAGGACCAAAAATAATAATACCGTTGTTGGAAAGACAGATATGGGAATGGATATGGATATTGCTGGAAAAAATATTCAAAATATTGATATTACTGATGGAAGCATTCACATTACCGATAAGAGTATGGATATATCTAATAATACGGATATTACCATGGATAATATGGATATTAGAATGGATATTACGCAAAATAGCAATGTTATTGCTAAGAATATTGCTAATAATATTGATATTTATTCAAATAATATTGATATTTATTCAAAAGAAGTGGATAGTACTAAAAAAAGTACTAAGAAGATGGAAAGTGTTAAGGAATCCACGGAGATAGCTATGCTACATTACTCACAACAACCTGACTCTCATCGAGGTCTAATCAAAGGATCCATGCGTGCTCAAAGACGTAAAACTGTTACTTGGGAACTATATCAAAATATTCATTCCCCACTTTTTACTGATCGAGAAGACAGAACAATTTTTTCTTTTGTTTTTGAGATCTATAAAATGATTAATTTTCTTTTTCAAGTGATTAATCTTGTTTTTAGGAATTTAGTAGGGGGAAAACAAATTTTCAATTTTGAAGAGTTAAATTTTGAAAAGTTCTTTTTTGAAGAGGAAGAAGAAGAAGCAAAAACTGAGTTTCAAATGAAAAAGAAGATGGAAGAGGAAGAACGACAAATGAAAGAAGAAACGGAGAACTCAGAGGCAGAAATCCGGGAAAGAGTAGCAGCATTTTTGGATGACGTTGGACACGCTCATCCGGCGAGAGGTTTGATGCTAGTAACCCAATCTTTTCTTAGAAAACGCATTATATTGCCTTCATTGATAATAGCTAAAAATATTGTACGTACATTATTATTCCAAAAACCCGAATGGCATGAGGATTGGGAGGACTTGAATAAAGAAATGCATGTTAAATGCACCTATAATGCCATTCAACTATCAGAAACAGAATTTCCCAAAGATTGGTTAACAGAAGGTATTCATATAAAGATTCTATTTCCTTTCCGTTTAAAACCTTGGCAAAGAACCCTCAAAGAACAAAAAGAAGGTTGTTCTTATTTTTTAACAGTTTGGGGAATGGAAACGAAACATCCTTTTGGTGCTGGCGAACCCCCAAGATATCCTTATTTTTTTAAACCCATATATAAAGAACTCAAAAAAAAAATTAGAAAAATGAAAAAGCATGTTCTAAAAGTTTCAGAAGAAAAAAGAATATGGGTTATCGAAAAAGTTATAGTTCCAGTTCTAAAACAAATAATGAAGAAACTTGAAAAGGTGAAACAAATTTTGTTATTTGAATTGAGGAAGGTATTTGAATTGAGGAAGGTGAAAGTATATGAACCAAATGAAAATGCAAAAGATTCAAAAGAAAATAATAAGATTATTCCCGAATCGACTATTCAAAATCGATCCATGAATTCGACAAATTATTTACTCATAGATTCGACAAATTATTTACTCATAGAAAAAGAAATGAAAAATCTTGCTGATAAGACAACCACAATTAGGAATCAAATTCAAATAGAAGGAATCACAAAAGACAAGAAGAAAATAGTTCCATCCTATGATGATAAAAGACCGGAATTATGGAAACATATTTGGCAGATATTCAAAAGATTCAAAAGAAAAAATACCCGATTAATGCGCAAATCGCATTATTTTATGAAATCCTTCATTGAAAAAATATCCATGGATATCTTGTTATGTATCGTTACCATAAAAAAAATTCTCAATGAATCCATTTACAACGATCGAGAAAGAATTGGTGAAATAGATCAAAATACAATGAACTTTATTTCGACTATAAAAAAATCCTTTTTTTATCCTATTTATCCTAATATTAGTAATAAGTCAAATGCTTATTATGACTTATCTTCTTTGTCCCAAGCATATGTATTTTTCAAATTATCAAAAATCCAATGTCTTAACAACCATCACTTGAAATCGCTACTTCAATATCGCGGGACCTATCCTTTTATTAAGGACAAAATGAAGTATTTTTGTATGACACAAGGAATATTTGATTTCAAATCAGGGCATAAGAAAATAAACAAGTCTGGAATGAATGAATGGAAAAACTGGTTAAGGGGAAGGGGTCATTATCCATACAATTTATCTCAGAGCGATAAGAAAATAAACAAGTCTGGAATGAATGAATGGAAAAACTGGTTAAGGGGAGGGGGTCATTATCCATACAATTTATCTCAGAGCGACTGGTCTCAATTAGTACCGAAAAAATGGCGAAAGAGAGTCAATCAACATTGTACGACTAAAAAGAAAAAGAAAGAATCAATGAAATTGTATTCGTATAAAAAAGAAAAAGACCGATTAATTCCTCACAAAAAAAAAATTTTCGATACAGATACAGTGGATTTTTGGACGAATACGAATAAAAAAAAAGCACACAAATTCAACTCGAAAAAATCCTACAGATATGATCTTTTATCACATAAATATATAAATTATGGGGAGGATGAGGATAGTCCTGAATTTTTGGATAGTCCTAAATTTTTTTATGTATTGGAAAATATAGTTGATTTTGAAAATATAGTTGATTTTATAGAAGAAGGATATTTTTTTGATCCATTTGTGGATAGAAAATATTGGAATTTTGGAATTCTTCCTTTTCACCCTAGAAAGAATCTCGATATGGAGAACTGGGCCAAACGGCATATCGGTACTAAAATTGATAAAAATACTACGACTAAAAAAATGAATACATATACTAAGATTAAAAAAGAAAAAGAATTGCAAAAAGAACAAAAAGAAAAAGATCTTTTTTATATTACGATTTATCAAGATCAAGAAATTAATACATCCAATCAAAAAAATGTGTTTTTTGATTGGATGGGAATGAATCAAAATTCTTATCCCACATCAAATCTAGAAGAACCTCTAGAAGAACTTCTAGAAGAACCTCTAGAAGAACCTCTAGAAGAAAAACTTATAGAAGAATATCTAGAAGAACTTCTAGGAAAACCTCTAGAAGAACTTAAACCTCTAGAAGAACTTCTAGAAGAACCTCTAGAAGAACCTCTAGAAGAACCTAGGTTCTTCCCAGAATTTGTGTTACCTATTTTTGTATATGATGTATATAAAAAAAAACCGTGGATCATACCAATCAAATTGCTTCTTTCTGATATTTATTATAATGAAAATGAAAATATTTTTTATAATGAAAATGAGAATGAAAATGAAAATGAAAATATTCATTATAATGAAAATGAAAAAAATATTAGTCAAAATAAAAAAATCAAAGATTCTATGAAAATGGAATTGAAAAATTCCAACCAAGAAAAAAACGAAGAAGGGGGTCAATCAAATCTTGTATCAAATCTACAAAAACAAAACCAAAAGAAGCATCTTGAAGAGAATAGCATGAAATCGGATTCGGATAAGGAAAAAGAGGAAGAGGAAATAAAGGAAACAGAAAGAGATTTGTTACTGAAAAACCATTTACGTTTTCACACAAAATTGGAAAACGACTTGTATCCCGAAGTAGACAAAACTTTCGATACATATAGTCTAATAAGTAGATTGACAAATGTAACGGATATGACTATATCCTCAATTCGAAGAGACGAGCTGCTTGTGGATTTTTGGGAGGATTTTGGACCTATAAGTATCAAAAAAATGATAAAAGAAGGACAATTTTTTCTCGAACTAAATCGCCTCTCTTCAGGATTAAGAAAGGATGGAAAATTCATTATATATCAAACCATAGGTATTTCGTTGGCCGATAAATACATAAAAAAAAGATATGTTGATAAGAAGAATTTGAATAAATCCACTGGACGACATGGCAATATGTTTGTAAATGGGGATCAAGATCATTTTGATTTCCTTGTTCCTGAAAATATTCTATCTCCTAGACGTCGTAGAGAGTTGAGAATTCTAATTTGTTTCAACTCTCATACTCAAAATTTGGATGTTGTGAATGGAAATCCAGTATTTTTCAATGAAAACAACATAAAAAACTCTGCACAATTTTTGAATGAGGACAAATGTCTTAATACAGATCCAAATATATTCATTAAATGTAAATGTAAGTTGTTTCTTTGGCCCAATTACCGGTTAGAAGATTTAGCTTGCATGAATCGCTATTGGTTTGATACCAATAATGGTAGTCGTTTCAGTATGTCAAGGATCCGTATGTATCCACGATTCAGAATCATTTAATAGTATATTATATATCACATATATCACATGCCTTTTTCGAAAAGGCGAAAGATTTACGCATATGGTGTGTTATATTCTGGTACATGTTACGTATTTACTTGTGCAATTGAATCTAGAAAGAAATTCACAGAATCCTTTTAGGTGTAGGTGCAAATAGATGCAAACAAAGAAATCATTCTCTTTCGTAAATGCAGAAATGTATTATCCTTTTCTATCCAAATCAAATTTTCAATTTGGTTTGGATAGAGATAGAATCAAAAAAAAAACTATATGGAAACGAACAAATCTAAATTTTTGTGTGTACTAGATTCAAAAAAAAATTGACATAACATAATCATAACATATAATATAAAATAATATTTATATATATTATATGTTATGATTCTATTTATTTTATTATTTATATTTTTATATTTATTTTCTAATTTTATTATTTATTTTCTAATTTCTTTTTCCTGATTCGGTAAAATCCACGGATAAAGAAAGAAAAGAAAAAGAGAAAAAGTTTTATGGTCAAAAATTCATTCATTTCGCTTATTTCACAAGAAGAAAAAGAAGAAAACAGGGGTTCTGTTGAATTTCAAGTATTCCGTTTCACCAATAAGATACAAAGACTTACTTTACATTTGAAATTGCACAAAAGAGATTTTTTATCCCAAAGAGGTCTACAAAAAATTTTGGGAAAACGTCAACGTGTGCTGGCTTATTTGTCAAAGAAAAATAGAGTGTCTTATAAGAAATTAATTGATCGGTTGGATATTCGGGAGACAAAAAATCGTTAATTTCATCATTTGAATTATGAATTAGTAGTTATTAGATTTTCATTTTGATGAACCTCCTTTTTGAGGAATTCATGGAATAGTGAATTAAGGAAGAAAAGAAATGACTGTACCGGCTACAAAAAAAGATTTCATAATAGTTAATATGGGTCCTCACCACCCATCAATGCATGGTGTTCTTCGACTAATCGTTACTCTCGATGGTGAAGATGTTATTGACTGTGAACCCATATTGGGCTATTTACACAGGGGGATGGAAAAAATAGCGGAAAATCGAACAATTATACAATATTTGCCTTATGTAACACGTTGGGATTATTTAGCTACTATGTTCACAGAGGCAATAACGGTAAATGCGCCAGAACAACTGGAAAATGTTCAAGTACCTAAAAGGGCTAGCTATATCAGAGTAATTATGCTGGAGCTGAGCCGTATAGCTTCTCATTTGTTATGGCTTGGACCTTTTATGGCAGATATTGGTGCGCAGACTCCCTTTTTCTATATTTTCAGAGAGAGGGAATTGATATATGATTTATTTGAAGTCGCCACAGGTATGCGAATGATGCATAATTATTTCCGCATCGGAGGAGTGGCGACCGATCTACCTTATGGCTGGATAGATAAATGTTTGGATTTTTGCGATTATTTTTTAGCAGGAATTGTTGAATATCAAAAACTTATTACGCGAAATCCCATTTTTTTGGAGCGAGTCGAAGGGGTGGGCATTGTTGGTGGAGAGGAGGCAATAAATTGGGGTTTATCAGGACCGATGTTACGAGCTTCTGGAATACAATGGGATCTTCGTCAAATTGATAATTATGAGTGTTACAATGAATTTGATTGGGAAGTCCAATGGCAAAAAGAAGGAGATTCTTTAGCTCGTTATTTAGTACGAATCGGTGAAATGAGGGAATCCATAAAAATGATTCAACAGGCTCTAGAAGGAATTCCAGGAGGACCCTATGAGAATTTAGAAGTCCGACGCTTTGATAAAGCAAAAAATTCCGAATGGAATGATTTTGAATATAGATTTATTAGTAAAAAACCTTCTCCCAATTTTGAATTGTCTAAGCAAGAACTTTATGTAAGAGTAGAAGCTCCAAAGGGGGAATTGGGAATTTTTTTGATAGGAGATAATAGCGTTTTCCCCTGGCGATGGAAAATTCGCCCACCCGGCTTCATAAATTTGCAACTTCTTCCTCAACTAGTTAAAAGAATGAAATTGGCTGATATCATGACGATACTAGGTAGTATAGATATTATTATGGGAGAAGTTGATCGTTGAAATGATAATTGATACGATAGAAGTACAAACTATCAATTCTTTTTCTACATCGGAATTCTTAAAAGAAGTATATGGACTTATATTGATCTTTGTACCTATTTTGACCCTTATATTAGGAATTACAATAGGGGTACTAGTAATTGTGTGGTTAGAAAGAGAAATATCCGCAGTGATACAACAACGTATTGGACCTGAATATGCCGGCCCCTTGGGAATTCTTCAAGCTCTGGCAGATGGAACTAAACTACTTTTTAAAGAGGACCTTCTCCCATCTAGAGGAGATGCTCGTTTGTTTAGTATTGGACCGTCTATAGTGGTCATATCAATTCTACTAAGTTATTTAGTAATTCCTTTTGGGTATCGCCTCGTTTTAGCCGATCTCAGTATAGGTGTTTTTTTATGGATCGCCATTTCAAGTATTGCCCCTATTGGGCTTCTTATGTCAGGATACGGATCGAATAATAAATATTCCTTTTCAGGTGGTCTGCGAGCTGCTGCTCAATCTATTAGTTATGAAATACCATTAACTCTATGTGTGTTATCAATATCTCTACGTGTGATTCGTTGAACATGAACTTTATACTTCTTTACTTCTAGGAAAGAAGTTGAATGTATTGAATAGATATTTTCTTTTTATTCATTATTCGGGTCAATGAGGTAAAGGAGATAGTTATATGAGTGAAACAAAACAACTTAAAAATTTGCAGTAAGAAGATAAAAGCTCATTTCATATGTACAAGAATAAAGTTGAAGTAAACATAAGCAGTGGAAACTGTTTATCCCAAGATTGAGATTCTTTCATAAGCAGTGGAAACTGTTTATCCCAAGATTGAGATTCTTTCATTAGTCATCATATCTTGAAGCGGGTGTAAAAGATCAACTGTATGGAGTTTTCATTACTGTCTTGTATTTATTAACATACTGTAGATCAATCAAATCAAAAATCAGTGAACGGTTAGGAACACAAAAGTGCATAAAGGATTAGTAATGGAGATAATGTAAGGTATCAAAAAAAGAGATATTTCTGCATAAAACGAATCAAAATGGGGGCTTTGAGTTGGTAGAAATAATCAAGCAGTACTTCCCTACGATTCCGATCTAGAGTATGCTCCTATTCACTGATTAAAGAAATGACTATCCAGAACAAATTAATCCTTTATTATAAAAAACCTCTTCTGAGATAGAAGAACAGGAACAAAAGAAACGGAATGTAATAATCGAATGATTCAAAAAAATCTTTATTTAATTTATTCTTTTTCCCACCCATATGGATGGAATTCTTATTACGATTTATGAACTAATTCCTCTTATTTTTTAAATTTTTTATATTTATTGATATAACGAGTCGAGTATTTTATTGAAGGGGTAAGTTATTGCCGAACAAAGAAAAAATACACTTATAAGGGATGAGATCCATTCCGAAGCACTTTTTTCTTATTATAGCGAACGGAATTCCAGTGGTTTAATTTGGGACTCTCTGATATACCTTTATCTACCCCCAAAGGGGTGAACGAATCAGTCCTTACATTTATTTGTAGCCATAGAGGAGCCGTATGAAGCTGAGGTCTCATGTACGGTTTTGGAATAGCGATAGGAACAGTGATGTTATTATCGACTATAATTATCTAACAGTTCAAGTACAGTTGATATAGTTGAAGCTCAGTCCAAATATGGCTTGGGGGGGTGGAATTTGTGGCGTCAGCCCATAGGATTTATAGTTTTCATAATTTCTTCTCTAGCTGAATGTGAGAGATTGCCCTTTGATTTACCAGAAGCAGAGGAAGAATTAGTAGCAGGTTATCAAACCGAATATTCAGGTATCAGATTTGGTTTATTTTATCTTGCTTCTTACCTAAATCTATTAGTTTCTTCATTATTTGTAACGGTTCTTTACTTGGGTGGGTGGGATTTCTCTATTCCATACATATCTGTTCCTGAACTTTTCGGAATCAAAAAAATAGCTGGAGTCTTTGGAATGACAATTGATATCTTTATTACATTAGCTAAAGCTTTTTTCTTTTTGTTCATTTCTATCACAACAAGATGGACTTTACCTAGGATGAGAATGGACCAACTATTAAATCTTGGATGGAAATTTCTTTTACCTATTTCTTTGGGTAATCTATTATTGACAACTTCTTCCCAACTTGTTTCACTATAACTAAAAAAATACGATAACAATATTCTAGATTCATAACCTCTTTCAAACAAGAGAAAGAAACATCAATTTATTCATGGATATCTACAATATGTTCCCCATGGTGACTGGGTTCATGAATTATGGTCAACAAACAATACGAGCTGCAAGGTATATTGGTCAAAGTTTCATAATTAGCTTATCCCACACAAACCGTTTACCTGTAACTATTCAATATCCTTATGAAAAATCAATTACGTCAGAGCGTTTTCGCGGGCGAATTCATTTTGAATTTGATAAATGTATTGCTTGCGAAGTATGTGTTCGTGTATGCCCAATAGATTTACCCCTTGTTGATTGGAGATTGGAAAGAGATATGAAAAAGAAACAATTACTTAATTATAGTATTGATTTCGGGGTTTGTATATTTTGTGGTAACTGTGTCGAGTATTGTCCAACAAACTGTTTATCAATGACTGAAGAATATGAACTTTCTACTTATGATCGTCACGAATTGAATTATAATCAAATTGCTTTGGGTCGGTTACCAATGTCAGTAATTGGAGATTACACAATCCAAACGAATTCGACTCAAACCAAAATAGATAAAGATAAACCCTTTGATTCAAGAACGATTACTAATTACTATTACTAAGCTTTTTGGTATAAAATAAAGGATCAAAGCTTTTTGGTTGGTTAATAACTACAAATAATAACTAGTAACTATTGATTATTGAGAGTCACTCTTTGACTAAAACTGATAATTTATTTTGATATTTCTCGTGATAATTTCAAAATAAAATATAAAATATACAATTCCAACTTTTTTGGATAAAAAAATAAATATGATTGGCCTAATAATTATACCAATCATTATATCTAATTATATCTATAAATATATATATCTATATATAATAGAATTATATCTATATATCTATATATTAATTTAATATAATATAAAAAGAATTTAATAAAAAATATTATATTAAAATATTAAAAATGAAAATATTAAAATGAAATTCTATATTATATAGAAAATAGAAAATGAAATTAATGTATATTAAGATTTCATTCAATTAGGAACGTATCATTACAATAAAAATGGAGTAACTCCTCTTTCCTGGACCATTTAGTAAGGTCATGATTTGACTTATTTCTTTTTTATTTTATACATAATGGATTTACCTGGACCAATACATGATATTCTTGTATCATTTCTGGGATCAGTTCTTGTATTAGGGAGTCTGGGGGTAGTATTACTTACCAATCCTATTTATTCTGCTTTTTCGTTGGGATTGATTCTTGCTTGTATATCCTTATTCTATATTCCATTGAACTCCTTTTTTGTAGCTGCCGCACAGCTTCTTATTTATGTAGGAGCCATAAATGTCTTAATCATATTTGCGGTAATGTTCATGAATGGTTCAGAATATTCCAATGATTCGTATTTTTGGACCATTGGAGATGGAGTCACTTCACTGGTTTGTACAAGTATTTTTTTTTCACTAATTACTACTATACCAGATACGTCATGGTACGGAATTTTTTGGACTACAAGATCAAACCAGATCATCGAACAGGACCTTATAAGTAACGTTCAACAAATTGGGATTCATTTATCGACAGATTTTTATCTTCCCTTTGAACTAATTTCTATAATTCTTTTAGTTTCCTTGATAGGTGCAATTACTATGGCTCGTCAATAATAAATAATAAAATACTAAAAATAACTACTTAGAATTTGAATTTAAAAAAGAATTAAAAAATTTTTAGAATTTATAATTCTAAATAAATAAAAAACAGAAAGGTTTAAGGGTTTTTAGTTAAATCTGTTTACTTTCTTTTGTTCTGTAATTGTTTCTTCTAGTTTAATTCATCGAATTGCCTGAATTGTTGATATTGAAATGAATCGAGATTGATAAGGAGTTAGTTAATGATGTTCGAGCATGTACTTTTTTTGAGTGTTTATTTATTTTCTATCGGTCTCTATGGATTGATCACAAGTCGAAACATGGTTAGAGCACTTATGTGTCTTGAGCTTATACTAAATTCGGTTAATATCAATCTCGTAACATTTTCTGATATATTTGATAGTCGCCAATTAAAGGGAAATATTTTCTCAATCTTTATTATAGCTGTTGCAGCTGCTGAAGCAGCTATTGGGCTAGCTATTGTTTCGTCGATTCATCGAAACAGAAAATCAACTCGTATCAATCAATCGAATTTGTTGAATAATTAGTAATTATTATGATGATCATATATTGAAATACCAGTTATAATGATCATATAAAACACTATACAACATAATAAAGCATAAAAAAATATAAATATAAATGAAATTGGGATATTTTTCTATTCTTTCACTTTCATATTCTTAAATGTTTATTAGAATCATATTCTTAATTTTTTCTTTACTGTATTCATTTTTATGTATTAATTATCTATTTTATTTAATGAATTTTATTGTATTATAAATTATATAATCTATATTATAATTAGAAATTAAGTTTATTAAGTTTATAATAAATTTCTAAGAAATAAATTTCTAAGAAATGAATTTTCTAAAATTCAAATAGAAAATAAAAATTTTCTAATCTATTTATAGAATCTATTTATAATCTATAATATTAAATCTATAATATTAGTATTAGAATATTATGTATTATGAAATATAAATTTATTATATTAGAATTTATTATATTCTATTTAATAATACATTTAATAGAAAATAGAATATATTTCATTTTTTTCTTTTTTTTTTTCATTTTTTGAATTTCAAATGGAATTAGTATTTAATTGGAATTAGTATTTAATTGAATTTACTAATTAATAAATTAGTAATAAATAGTAATAAAATAGTCAAAAAAAAAAAAAAAATAAAGAAAAAGAAATATAGTAACATAGTAATGTAAATAAATAAACTAAATTAATAATTTAGTTTCATTTTTATAGATTCAATCTATTTATTCTATTTATATTGAAATATTGATTTGAATGATTGATCAATTTGTTTTATTGGCCAATTTGAATTCACGCACACGACTCATATGATGATGATTTTTGAAACGGAAATCGAAGTATCTTGGCTTTTTCTCATGAACCGATTTAGAAATGATTCTTAAAATTTTTATAAACCACCGCTTCGTCTGGTATTTACAATATAAATATTAATTTTCTACCAGATTGAAAATTTTTAATGTTCAAACCTGGAATTTATAGATCCAATGTCACATTCAGTCAAAATTTATGATACATGTATAGGATGCACTCAATGTGTACGAGCCTGCCCTACAGATGTATTGGAAATGATACCTTGGGACGGATGTAAAGCTAAGCAAATTGCTTCCGCACCAAGAACGGAGGACTGTGTGGGTTGTAAGAGATGTGAATCCGCTTGCCCAACAGATTTTTTGAGTGTTCGTGTTTATTTATGGCATGAAACAACTCGCAGCATGGGTCTATCTTATTGATACGTTACAAAAAAATCCACTTGAATCATTTGATTCCTCTTTACCGACAAAAGCCCGTACTCGGTAAAATATATTATTCTATTCCGAGCACGGGTTTTTCTGGTCAAAACGTATCTTGTCTTTATCACGAGTTATTTTCCTTGGTTAACAATACTTGTTGTTTTGCCGATATTCATCGGCTCTTCCATTTTCTTTCTTCCTCATAGAGGAAATAAGATGTTGAAGTGGTATACTATATGTATATGTTTTTTAGAACTCCTTTTAACGACCTATGTATTCTGTTATCATTTCCAATTGGACGATCCATTAATCCAATTGGAGGAAGATTTCAAATGGATAGATATTTTTGATTTTCACTGGAGACTGGGAATCGATGGACTTTCCATAGGACCTATTTTATTGACAGGATTTATTACTACTTTAGCTATCTTAGCAGCTTGGCCAGTTACTCGAAATTCACGATTGTTCTATTTCCTCATGTTAGCAATGTACAGCGGTCAAATAGGATCATTTTCTTCTCGAGACCTTTTACTTTTTTTCATGATGTGGGAGTTAGAATTAATTCCTGTTTATTTACTTTTATCCATGTGGGGAGGAAAGAAACGTCTCTACTCGGCTACAAAGTTTATTTTGTACACTGCGGGGGGCTCCGTTTTTCTCTTAATAGCAGTTCTAGGTATGGGTTTATATAGACCTAATGAACCCACATTAGATTTTGAAATATTAGCTAATCAATCATATCCTGTAGCATTGGAAATAATATTATATTTTGGATTCCTTATTGCTTATGCTGTCAAATTGCCGATTATACCTCTACATACGTGGTTACCAGATACCCATGGAGAAGCACATTACAGTACATGTATGCTTCTAGCTGGAATCTTATTAAAAATGGGAGCATATGGACTTATTCGGATCAATATGGAATTATTACCCCACGCTCATTCTATATTTTCTCCCGGGTTGGTAATAGTGGGAACGATTCAAATAATCTATGCAGCTTTAACCTCTCTCGGTCAACGGAATTTAAAAAGGAGAATAGCCTATTCCTCTGTATCTCACATGGGTTTCACAATTATAGGAATTGGTTCTATAACCGGAATGGGACTCAACGGTGCTATTTTACAAATACTCTCTCATGGATTTATTGGTGCTGCATTTTTTTTCTTGGCGGGAACGAGTTGTGATAGAATACGTCTTGTTTATCTCGACGAAATGGGAGGGGTATCGATCCCAATGCCAAAACTTTTTACCATGTTCAGTAGTTTTTCGATGGCTTCTCTTGCATTGCCAGGAATGAGTGGTTTTGTTGCGGAATTATTCGTTTTTTTTGGAATAATTACTAGTGAAAAATATCTTTTAATGCCAAAAATGCTAATTACTTTTGTAATGGCAATTGGAATGATATTAACTCCTATTTTTTTATTATCTATGTTACGTCAGATGTTCTATGGATACAAGCTATTCAATGTTCTAAACTCTAATTTTGCGGATTCTGGACCACGAGAACTATTTGTTTCAACGTGTATCCTTTTACCTATAATAGGGATTGGTATTTATCCTGATTTCGTTCTCTCGTTATCAGTTGATAGGGTACAAGCTATCCTATCTAATTACTTTCATAAATAGTCTTTCATTAATGATACCGAAATGAAATTTTTTGTTTTGTCTTTGATTTTAAGATTTCAAAAATCGTTCACTGTACAATGCAAAAAATCGTTCACTGTACAATGCAAAAGAATAAAATGAATTAGAATTTTAATAAGATGCATTTCGAGTTTTTGAGAACCGTTTGAATCATTCCTTGTTCAAACAGTTCTCAAAAACTTGCACAAACAAGAAGCTTTCTTTACATATACATACGGGACGATGTTCTTATGTATTCTTTTTTATGTAGTTTTTTTAATTCTTTATTCGTGTAGTTTGTTCAATTAGATGTTAATGTGAATGAACCATAACTATGTAGACCTATCCCTAATAGATTGATTCCAAAATAGCATATCCAAATTATAAGAAATCCTATAGAAGCCACAAGCGCGGAATTCGTACCTTGCAAACTTTGATTTGTTCTAGTTCTAGTATGTAAATAAATCGCGAATATGGTCCAAGTAATAAATGCCCAAGTTTCCTTGGGGTCCCAATTCCAAAAAGATCCCCATGCCTCATTAGCCCATACTGCTCCACAAAGAACGCCTATGGTTAAAAAAGTAAACCCTAAACTAATAACACGATAACTCCAATAATCCAAACGTTGAGTCAATTGATATTTATAATAATTTCGAAATGAAAGAAAAGAAGTCTTTTGTAAAACACTTTTTTTTTCATTCAAATATTGAATCTCACCAAAGCCAAAGAAAAATAAAAATGACTTAATTAAGATTAAGAAATTTTGGCCTTTACCTTTCCAAAAAATATGGATGTTTTTTCGAAATGTAATCACTAAAAGAGCGACTGATAATAATGATCCGCATAAAAGAGCTACATAGCTTAATAACATCATACTTACGTGCATCATTAACCACTGAGATTGTAGAGCAGGTACTAATATTGCAGATTGATGCATTTCAGTTAAAAGACCCGACGTGGCAAAGCCTTGTGTAAAAATAGTACTTGGTGCGGTTATTGTACTTAAATCATTTTTATGGTTCCCTCTCTTGGAAATCATATGAATAATGGAGAAACCACACGAAAGGAAAATTAATGATTCGTATAAATTACTTAACGGAAAATGTCCCGAGGAAATCCAACGAGAAACTAATAATCCTGTTATAGAGAAAAAGGTAGCTATCATCCCCTTTTCCGATGAATCACACAATCCTACGATTTCGTGGGCTAATAAGGTCATTAAATGAATCGTAATCACAATTGAAATTATCGAAAAGGAGATATGAGTTAATATATGTTCTAAAGTCGTAAATATCATAAAGGGGGGTCCCATTAAAGAATTAAAATCGGGAATTGAATACATTATAGGATCCATTGTGTCTCTTTTAGAGGTTTAGAGGATTTTTTATAGGATGCCGCCACTCGGACTCGAACCGAGATGCTCTAGCACTGCTTCCTAAGAGCAGCGTGTCTACCAATTTCACCATGGCGGCTTACTTGAAATAATAATAGTCAATTGATCTTGAATCGTCGAGATCAATATAGTTTAGGATAGTTTAGGAAACATTAGAATTGATGAATATAGTTTAGGAAACATTAGAATTGATGAATAAAGATTTCTTTAAATTCATATTTGAATCTTCATTCAATATTCAATACAATAAAATAATCTTTAGCTTTAGTTAGTACCATTGTAAGTTCAGTTTTAATAATGACTTTTCGCATACTAGAATACTAGAAACTAAGTTCTCCCCAAACAGTTGGAACTCGATAGTTTTGTTGTCGATCGAGGTATAGAACTAAGAATTGTTCCCTTTCTATTTTTTGATTCGTTTTTCATTTATCCGATTGGATTTCATGGATTCAAACAAAATGTGAAAACGATTTATTTTTCAATGAACAAAATGAAATAACTAGGATTTCATATGTTATAACTATGTATAACAATTTCATCGCAAAATCAAAAGAATTTTTCATTTTCTAATGATTTCGATACTTTAACTTTAGTATGATTAAAGTATTAATACTCTTCATGATATTATTATATATATATATAATGTAATGGTAAGAAAATGGTAAGATTTACCAAACAAATTAGGTTTTTGGTTAGGCATATAAGAAACAAAAGAATTTTCATTGCTATCGCAATCATACTCTACTTTTCACAATAGAACAAAGATTTTTCTATTGTGAAAAGTAGATAGAAAAAAGAATACTAAGAACTCAATATACACACCCTTATTCTGTATACCACATCTACATACCACAGCAGGCTAGTTCTAACTCATCTTTCTTGATTTTGAGGAGTTCAATACATTAATTATTGTGAATCATTCATCTTAAAAGATTTGAAGTTCTTCGGGTTCGGGATATGTCAATTCCGATTATTCCAAGACTTTATTATTTGTTTTTGTTTGTTGCACAAAAAAACTTTTTGAACGTCCGGTGGAAACTGATTTCGCTAAAGAAAAAGCCTTTATTGCAGCTAAATATCCTTTTTTCTTCCAAATATTTCTACGAATACGTTTTTTTGACATAGAAGTACGTTTTTTGGGGACTGCCATTCAATAAAGGGTTACTCACTTTTTTTATCGTTGTATGTGAAAGACATGTATTGTTCAAAACAGATCGTTCCTTTTAGTCATTATCTATACTTAATTCCGTGGTAGAATAGTTTTTTAAAAAAGCATTTCATTTTTCAAACAAAACATATTGAAATTAAAAACCCATAAACATATAATATAAAGAATTTTAAATTTAAACAAATTAAAACATATACATATAAATTAATAAACGAAAACACATATTAATATATTAAAATGAAAATGAAAACAAAGATAATCATAATAATATATATTATATATTCTATTTTTTATATATTTTTCTTAAATATTAATTATAATTATTATAATTACGTTATGCAATTACGCATATGTATGCATCACATATCACATTCACATATCACATATATAACAAACACTAGGGATAAAAATGCAAGTAGAAAAAAGGAAGGAAGTTTTTTGAAAAGGAAATTTTTTTCTATTTTTTTTTCTTTCTATTAATTGATTAAGTTCAGAGTGCCATGCCTGTAATTTAAATTCCAATTCGGACTACGAACTAGTAATAAATCTCTTAAACAAACAAGATATTTTTCATTACCTAATGAAATGAAAGAAAACCATAGTCAATTTAGATTTCAGTTCTATATGAAGTAAAGAGTATCTTCCAATAAACATAAGTTTTCCTTATTGGATTGGAATCCAATCAATCAGTTCGGGAAGGAGTTAGGGAATTACTCTAAAAAGTCACAAATAGGATAACTAGGTCCTTTTTTATTTAAACTAAATACAGATCATAGTATCCATATCCGAATCAAGTACTTCTTTTGGTATAACCCCTTTTTCCTTACTATACACTATCTTACTATACAATACAAATAATATTATGATAATAATAATATAATATGGCTATCTATTACCAGAATAGAATATTCTACTAAGATTAGAGATTAGAACTAGAGATTAGAACTAGAAACTAGAATAGTAGAATGATTAAAAATTTCATTTTGTTTTATTATGGAACATACATATCAATATGCATGGATAATACCTTTCCTTCCACTTTCAGTTACTATGTCAATAGGATTCAGGCTTCTACTTATTCCGACAGCAACAAAAAATATTCGTCGTATATGGGCTTTTCCTAGTATTTTACTGTTAAGTATATCTATGGGGTTTTCGGCCAATTTATCTATTCAACAAATAAATGGAAGTTTTATCCATCAATATCTATGGTCTTGGACCATCAATAATGATTTTTCCTTAGAGTTTGGATACTTGATTGATCCACTTAGTTCTATTATGTCAATACTAATTACTACTGTTGGAATCACGGTTCTTATTTATAGTGACAATTATATGTCTCATGATCGGGGATATTTCAGATTTTTTGCTTATATGAGTTTTTTCAATGCTTCTATGTTGGGATTAGTTATCAGTTCGAATTTGATACAAATTTATATTTTTTGGGAATTAGTGGGAATGTGTTCCTATTTATTAATAGGATTTTGGTTCACACGACCGACTGCGGCAAGTGCTTGTCAAAAAGCTTTTGTAACTAATCGTGTAGGGGATTTTGGTTTATTATTAGGAATCTTAGGTTTTTATTGGATAACAGGTAGTTTCGAATTTCGGGATTTGTTCGAAATTACTAATAACTTGATCCACAATAATGAGGTCAGTTCTTTATTTGCTACTTTGTGTGCCTCGTTATTATTCGTCGGTGCAGTTGCTAAATCCGCACAATTCCCCCTTCACGTATGGTTGCCTGATGCGATGGAAGGACCCACTCCTATCTCGGCTCTTATACACGCCGCTACTATGGTAGCAGCAGGAATTTTTCTTGTAGCTCGACTTCTTCCTCTTTTTATATTCATACCTTACATAATGAATTTCATTTCTTTAATAGGTATAATAACAGTACTATTAGGAGCTACTTTGGCTCTAGCTCAAAGAGATATAAAAAGAAGTTTAGCCTACTCTACAATGTCTCAATTGGGTTATATTATGTTAGCTCTAGGTATAGGTTCTTATCGAGCTGCTTTATTCCATTTGATCACCCATGCCTATTCTAAAGCTTTATTGTTTTTAGGATCCGGATCTATTATTCATTCAATGGAACCGATTGTTGGATATTCACCAGATAAAAGTCAGAATATGGTTCTTATGGGTGGTTTAAGAAGATATGTTCCAATTACAAGAACTACTTTTTTATTAGGTACACTTTCTATTTGTGGTATTCCACCTCTTGCTTGTTTTTGGTCCAAAGATGAAATTCTTAATGATAGTTGGTTGTATTCACCAATTTTCGCAATAATAGCTTGTTTCGCAGCAGGATTAACCGCATTTTATATGTTTCGGGTGTATTTACTTACCTTTGATGGACATTTGCGCGTTCATTTTCAAAATTACAGTAGCACCAAAAATAGCTCGTTCTATTCAATATCTCTATGGGGAAGGGAAGTATGGAGAAGGGAAGTACCTAAAGCAGTCAATAGAAATTTACTTTTATCAACAATAAATAATACGGTCTTCTTTTTTTCAAAGGATACATATAAAATTGATAATAATCTAAAAAAAGGTGTACGAGATTTTTATACTTTCTTCGAAAAAAAGGATACTTCCGTGTATCCTCACGAATCGGAGAATACTATGCTATTTCCTCTACTTGTATTGGTA